AGAAATAAACTTTCTATATCTTTCTCCATGGATCCTTTACTCATACTCAAAAAATTGGGAGTATTGGTCCAATTCAAAAAACTTATGTTTTGTAATTTCATAATTCAATTTGTCAATTTCGAATTGATTCTTCTTGAATACAAATTACAATAATGTATATTATTCCTCGAATCGTTCGTTGAGAGGTAAAGGATTAAACCCTTTTAAGATAAGAAATAAAGTTTTTGATCGAAATATGAATCAAACGAGGGATCCCTTAACTAGTAAGGGATCCATAGAACGAATCGCACTTTTACCACTAAACTATACCCGCTCCAATGCGATTATTGTATATAAATGGACCTTTTGTCCAACAAGGGAATCAGAAATAGGATCATAAAAGAATCATGAAAATTATAGTGTTGACATGTTTCGTAAGGGGATCTAATGAAATTAAGAAAAGAGGACTCATTTCATTTTTGGATTTTGTTTTGCTAAAGGTGTTTTGACAGATACATCTCGACAAAACTACTTAAGTCATAACATAAAAATGCATTGTGCAAAAATCCCTAGTTCCATTCTTTTTTTTTTTTAGATACTTTACCGGAAAAAAAGAAAGAGTAATAAGAAATGACATTGTTATGTTTGATCTTGTTTCAATAACAAGTATTTTTTTTTCAGCTCAAATAAATCATTTTTATCCAAGATTTATGGGAACAAAAAAGGCCCGGCTAGGTACTGACCTGGCCGGGCTGAAAAACAAGTTATTTTATTTATATATTTATTAGAATTATATAATTCTAATAATAATAAATAATAATAGAATAAGAATATATTATATATTAATTAATATTTAATTAATTAAATTAATTTATATTATTTTCTATTCCATTTTCGATTTTCTATTAGAATTTTTAGAATTTAGAATATATAAATAGATATAATGAATATATAAATCGATATATATAATATTTTAAATAAATATATAATAAGAATTTAGAATATAGATAGAATATATTAGAATATAAAATAGAAAATAGAAAAAGTCAAAGAGAGATAAGATATAAAGAAGGGCCTTTTTCAATTGGGGAGAGATGGCTGAGTGGACTAAAGCGTCGGATTGCTAATCCGTTGTACGAATTTTTCGTACCGAGGGTTCGAATCCCTCTCTTTCCGTTTCCGTCGATGATTTCGTATTTTATTTACCTTTTTGAATTTATAGAACAGAGCCTCCTTTGTTTGTTTGATTTTTTTATTTATATTAACGATTCACTTTTATCTTTTATTATTTATTTAATAGTTAAATAGATAATACGAATATTTCAAAATCAAGCACAAGCAAGGAAAACACAGAAAACCAAAAAAAAATCTGATTTTTTATTCTTCACGTCCCGGATTACGTCCTGGATCGTTAGATAGGAATCCGAAGATGAAAAGAGAAACAAAGAATATCACTACCGTGTAAACAAATAGTTTTAGAGTAAGCATTACACAATCTCCAAGATCATTAAAAAAAAAAAGAAAGAGAATAGATTCTCCTATACTACACATTATGTTTCTTTTGATACTAAGAAATGAAGTTATTTCGAGAAATAGAAATAACTTTTCAGAAATTGATTTGTAATAAGAGTCGATTCCTTTATTACCAAAAATTGGCTTTCATATCCATAATTAGATATTGGTGGAGGACTCATAATAGGATTTTTCAATGAAAAAATGTAAGAATGAGGAAATGAGATGGTCCAGATTTTTCTTGTCTATACATAAATTTCAATATTTGAATCGAGGATTCACACTGTAAAACTTATCTGATCTTAACAATTTAACTTATAAATTTAAATTGTTAAAATGTTCGAATTTTTTTTTTTCAAATAAATTATGAATTTTGCTAGGACAGTATTCAAATTAAAGATCTCATCGAAAACTTACAGCAGCTTGCCAAACAAAAGCTAAGAGAAAAAAGAGTACAGGTATTACTGGCATAATATCTACAATTGGATTCAAAAAAGCGTAGGCTTCCGGTAATTTTGCGAAGAAAAAACCACTTGAATAAAGGGCAGAGTTAATACAAATACAGACCAAACTAAAGATATTAAGCATAACAAACATTTTGTTCTTTAAGATAATTGTATTTTTTCTTTTTGTGAGTTAAATTAATTAAAATTAAGTTAATATTATTAATATATTCTTATATTCTGAATTTAGATTCAGAATTTTATAATAAATGAATTATTAATTTCGTTTTTTTTTTTGTTATTATTTATTTCATTTATGATTTATACTATTTCTAAATATCTATTAAAATAAATCAAATAAATCAAATTTATAATAAAAAAAATCGAATTAATTACGAATAAAATGATGAATCAAATAAAAAAAAGTGGACCCCAAAAATCCTTCTTTGGTTTGAACTTATCCAATTCAAAATCTTTCCATTCTGAAATAAAAAGAAATCAAAAATAGAAGAAATCATACTTTCATGCAATATCTTAATTGAATTATATGTAATGATCAATAATTTCAGTTTAATTCTATATCTACACGATCTACACGTATTAAAATTCTAGCAACAATTTATTCTATAGATATTTAGATATTTGGACTGGAATTGACGAACAACCAATACCTATAATAGTGTTTATTAGTGTCGAATAGAAATAGAAATGGGGCGTGGCCAAGCGGTAAGGCAACGGGTTTTGGTCCCGCTATTCGGAGGTTCGAATCCTTCCGTCCCAGAGTATATCCATTCATGATATATATCATATCTGAATACAAATTGTATATCAGAATCAAGATTGCCCTTTTTTGAGAAACCTTCTGTTTAAGAGTATATAATATTGGGTAGAATGTTATTCTTCTTTTTTTTTTAATGATTCGTCTCTAAATCGAGTCACTTTGAAGATGTAGATTCAAAAAGAACTCATTTTTTTTTATTCGTGTTATTGTTGTTATTATATATATTTAAATATATAAATATATAAATTAATATATTTAATTATTAAAAAAAATTGAATATAAATAGAATAATATAAATAGAATAAAAAATATATAATTATATATAAAAAATAGAAAAATCTAGAGACTATAGACAAAAATATAGAAATTAGATAATAATAATTTCTAATAATTTGAATTCAAATTCTATTTATTTGATTATTTTTTGTTTAAGAGTTTAAGAATATTTCGAATTTCTATTTTTCTAAAAAAATAGAAAAATAGAATAGAAATTCTATTCCTACAATATCGAGTTAATTTGAATTTTGGTTGATACTTTTTTACTTTAGAAATTTTCCATTCATATAGAAGGAAAAAATATGGATTATTATGTATCGATTGAATCAATGACTATTCATGATTTCATAATTGAATCAATTACATACTGGCCCCAAACTAGAGGAATGTTATGGTAAAACTTCGTTTGAAACGATGTGGTAAAAAGCAACGTGCGACTTGAAAGACATGATTAGATTAGCTGTGGATTCTTACATCCACCATTTTTCTATTATAATGAGGGTGCTCTTGGCTCGACATCGTTTGTTCTGTTCCACTCGAATTAATTTTTTTGGGGAGGGGAGAGAGGTTGATGATGGAAATAGTACATGATGGAGCTCGAGTTGATTCATTTCTCAGGGGCAAGTTTCTAGGGTTAGTGAAAATTAATAAGTTAGAACAACTTCGTAAGTATATTTTCGATATAGAAATCGAAAGGATCCAATTCGAGCAAGTTTAAAAAAAGTAAAATTTGTTGGAATTGGTAAAACTATTTCGATCAAAAGTGGATCCGCGGGAATCAACCATCTATTTGTATGATTCTTTGATGGAAAGAAAAAAAATGGGTATGTTGCTGCCATTTTTGAAACGATTAAAGATCCTCGAAGTAATGTCTAAACCCAATGATTCAAGGAAAAGCTAACGGATCATGGAACAAGTAAATACCATTTTCAATTGTCTCAACAACTATATTAGACTGAAGGCGAAAAATAGATTCTAAAGGAGACAGACAAGAAAGGGGGGGTGGAGACCGCTCAATAAATGAACTAAAATACCTAACTAAAGGTTTTGTTTTCCTTTGAGTTATTTGAGAGTTATCCAACTTGAGTTATGAGGTTGCGAATACGAGTGATTTTTTTTCAGGAAAGAATAAGAAAAAAGTATTTAAATCATAGTCTAATTGATTTGATGATTTTATGCATCTATTTGACATCATAATTTTATACATAGACATAATTTCTAATTTTCTCGAGCCGTACGAGGAGAAAACTTCTTATACGTTTCTAGGGGGGGTGTATTGTTTATCTATATCTATCCCAATGAGCCGTTTATCGAATCGTTGCAATTGATGCTCGATCCCGAAGAGAGGGGAGAGATCTTCGGAGAGTGGGTTTTTATGATCCGATAAAGAATAAAACCCATTTAAATATTCCTGTTATTCTATATTTCCTTGAAAAAGGCGCTCAACCCACAGGAACTGTTCAGGATATTTCAAAAAAGGCCGGTGTTTTTATGGAACTTTGTCCTAATCAACAAACGAAATTCAATTAATGAAATAAGTAAATAAAAAAAAGAGGGTGTGGATGACTTGTATATGGATTTATATAACCCTTTTCTCTCTTATCCCCCCCCCCGCTCTCTTGCTCTATTCATACCTAATTTTTTATTTATTATTGCTGCCATAGAATGCTGTTTTCTATAACTACAAAAATCCATTTTTATTGATAATTGATATAAATAATATAAAATAAAAAAAATGGACAAATGAATAAATGAAGTAATAAATGAAGTAATTGGGTCTATAAATACATTACCCTCAATGAGGTGGTTTTTGTTGGAATTCTCTGAAGAAATTTAAAAAGAAAGGGGGTTAGGTTAAGCTTTCTTACTCTATTGATATTATATATTGATTGAATTATTATATTTATTGATTGAATAAACCCGATCTCCACTTTTTTCCTTAATTTTCGCGTACGCCTTTTTTGTATCTATGTCGATTATTTATGTAGTCTTAATACAACATAATTGCTTGGTTTTTTTATTTACTTTATTTTATTATTATTTTTTTAGTTATTATTTCTTAGTATTTATTAAATTGTTATTTAATATTTAAGTTTCTAATTCGTTTATTTTCTCCATTGTATTTTTTTTTCAACATTAATATTGACAACAGTGTATCAAACAAATATAATCCGATCGTGAATAAATGGATCTATTTATTCCCGTTCCATAGGATTTTTTTTGTTTTTTACTTCTGGATGGGTTCGTTGGATTTTCTGTGATATAAACAAGAAAAGAAGTTTTTTTTTATTAAAGAATAAATTTAAGAAATAGAATATTCGAATAGAAAATAAAAAATTTAATAAGAAATTTAGAATATATTCTATAAATGAATAAAAAAAAAATGAAAATAATGTATAACATAGGAGACAAAGAGGTGGTCTATAAATTGTGATTTTCTTTTTTTATCTGAGAAAATTTCTTGTATTTTCATCGGATCTGTTCATTTTTATGTTCAGAATCGATTCGACTTCGACATTTTAAATTTTTTTTTCTTTCAATTTGAATGGAATTCTTTTTTATTATTCAATTCAATCTTTTTATTTATTTTGATTGCGATTGTATCTACACATCCTATTTTATTAGTTTATTTTTGTAGTTTATTTTATTAGGGTTGCTAACTCAATGGTAGAGTACTCGGCTTTTAAGTGCGACTCAATTTTTTACACATTTCTATGAAGCAATGGATTCGTCCATACCATCGGTAGAGTTTGTAAGACCACGACTGATCCAGAAAGGAATGAATGGAAAAAGCAGCATGTCGTATCAATGGAGAATTCTAAGAATATTTCATTGTTATTGGATCGGGCCCAAATCCTTGTTTGAATTCTTGGCTCGGAACAAAAAAAATTCACAGTTGGGTTGAATTAATAAATGGATAGAGTTTGGCGGCTCCAATTATAGGGAAACAAAAAGCAACGAGCTTTCGTTTTGAATTTGAATGATTACCCCATCTAATTAGACGTTAAAAATATATTAGTACTTGATGCGGGAAAAGCTTTTCCCATGAATGGATTATTGATTTTTGTTATGAGTCCTAACTATTAGCTATTCTTCATTTTATTATGGGGTGGCGAGAAATGTGTAGAAGAAAGAGTATATTGATAATTTTTTTTTTCCAAAATCAAAAGAGCGATTGGGTTGATAAAATAAAGGATTTCTAACTATCTTGTTATTCTAGAACGAACATAAAACAATTAGATGAAAAAGCGAGTAGAGAGAGTCCGTTGATGAGTCTTACTTATTTTCTAGGTATCTATTCCTTTTTTATTAGAATAGAATACTTTGTTTTGACTGTATCGCACTATGTATCATTTGATAACCCAATAAATCCTCGATCCTTGGCCCAAATCGAATTTCAAAAATGGAGGAATTTCAAGTCTATTTAGAACTAGATAGATCTCGCCAACATGACTTCCTATACCCACTTATTTTTCGAGAGTATATTTATGCACTTGCTTATGATCATGGTTTAAATAGCTCCATTTTGGTGGAAAATCTAGGTTATGATAATAAATCTAGTTTACTAATTGTAAAACGCTTAATTACTCGAATGTATCAACAGAATCATTTGATTATTTCTGCTAATGATTCTCACAAAAATCCATTTTGGGGGTACAACAAGAATTTGTATTCTCAAATAATATCAGAGGGGTTTGCCGTCAGTGTGGAAATTCCATTTTCCCTACAATTAATCTCTTCCTTAGAGCAGGCAGAAATCGTAAAATCTTATAATTTACGATCAATTCATTCAATATTTCCTTTTTTTGAGGAAAAATTTCCATATTTAAATTATGTGTCAGATGTACGAATACCCTACCCTATCCATCTGGAAATCTTGGTTCAAACCCTTCGATACTGGGTGAAAGATGCCTCTTCTTTTCATTTATTAAGGCTCTTTCTTTATGAGTATTGTAATTGGAATAGTCTTATTACTCCAAAAAAAAGGATTTCTACTTTTTCAAAAAGTAATCCAAGATTATTCCTCTTCCTATATAATTTTTATGTATGTGAATACGAATCCATCTTTCTTTTTCTCCGTAACAAATCGTCTTATTTACGATTAACATCTTCTGGAGTCCTTTTTGAGCGAATCTATTTCTATGCAAAAATCGAACATTTTGTAGAAGTCTTTGATAAGGATTTTCCGTCCACCTTATGGTTCTTCAAGGACCCTTTCATTCATTATGTTAGATATCAAGGAAAATCCATTCTGGCTTCAAAGAATATGCCCTTTTTGATGAATAAATGGAAATACTATCTTATCCATTTATGGCAATGTCATTTTTATGTTTGGTCTCAACCAGGAAAGATCCATAGAAACCAATTATCCGAGCATTCATTTTACTTTTTGGGCTATTTTTCAAATGTGCGGCTAAATCCTTCAGTGGTACGGAGTCAAATGCTGGAAAATTCATTTCTAATTGAAAATGTTATGAAAAAGCTTGATACAATAATTCCAATTATTCC